TGACTACAAGTGAAGGAGATACACGATTTAAATAATAGAAGATCCAATATTTCACAATTGTATCTAGAATAACTGGAAAAGTGGAAACAAGACTAGATATAATTTGATCGTTATGAACCAATCCAAAATCGTTGTAGACCGAACCAATCATTAGTTCCCAACCATGGGTCGAATGAAATCCGATCCATAAATCAGTAACTAAAAGAATCAAAAAAGCTTTTATTGTGTCACTTAAGTTATAGAGGAATTCCTGAATCCAAGAATTAAGAATGACAAGTTCTTCATTACCCAGAATAAAATAACCACTTAGAATAGCGAAACAAATTATATTTGTCGAGAAATCCAAAATGATATGGAGATGATATTCATTGTGTGTTTTGACCAATTGTATCGTTTCCTTGTGTATTCCTATACGAAGTTTTTGTATATACGTCTCCGGGTACTCCTTTATCATTTCATCCAAGAGGAATAATTCTTCCAATTCTATGAATCTTTCTAGAACATTTTTCTCTTGAATATCATTCAAAAAAGTTTCGGATTTCCCGGTATTCCACCAATTAGTAACCCAAGGTTCCAGACATTTATTAAATGAGAGAGAGACCCACCAGGGCAAAAATATTATTGATGAAATATATGGGAGGGAGCACCCGGCTTTCTTTTTTTTTCATTTTTATCCTAAAAGGACCCTTATTCTATTTCTATATTCCTTCCAGATCCGAGATCTAAATTATTACACAAAAATAGGAATAGATCCATAGGTTCAATACCTTTTTATAGAACTCGTACTTCAGAGAAATATCAGATAGAGTCGACGGTTGTATTAAAAAGGAAATTAGCAAGTTCTTTTTCCATTTTTTCTTCAGTTCATTTCAAAATACTTCAATTGGTACACGCAAGAAATAGGCCAATTCGGCAGCTTTTTGTTCAATTTCTCGTGGAGTAAAATACTCATCAGTACGAGTCAAGGGAATGGCTCCTTGGCCTCTGATTTCCATATAAAGGACACGACGAGGATAAAGACCCTCTTTAACCTCCATTCTGATTGATTGGATATCTCTCATAAGTAAGCGAAGGAAGATGCGACGATTTATTCCAGGAAATCCCCAACGAAAAATACACACTATTCCTTCTTCTCTATCGAATCGGTCATAACCACTACCTACATTCCATGAAATTGTGCACCACAAATAGGAGCTAATGAATAGACCTGCGATCCCATAGAAAGACATCACGATCCCTTGTGGAAAAAAAATAATTTGCTGAGATGGAAATACGGATATCAGATTCCTACCAAGATAACTGGAAGTTCCAACCACTAAGAATCCTAGTGAACCTAAAAAAAGGATACAGGCCCAGAAAAAATTACTTGTTTTTCGAGACCCCGTTATAAGTTCTATCCATATATGTTCTGATCGCCAATTCATACTTTACTAGATCCAGTTGCATTCGATTGGAATTGAGAGAATAACCCAAATGAATTTTACTTTCTTGATCCCGAAGTAACTTTCATTAACTAGCACTATTCTGATGTAAACCGTTAGAAGTAATTTGTTAGATACATTGACTTTCCATTTAAATAAAATATTCGCCGATCCATTTTTAACCAGCTATACCTGCATATATATGCATTTATGCGGATATCATGTATCCGCATGCATAACAGTTCTTTCATTTGTGTTCGGAAAGAGTCACATATCGTACCATATTACACTAAATAAATATCTGTATTATGATATGATCCAGTGTTGAAATAAATTGATGAGATTTGGTCCCATCGGATCTAGACAATCTTATTTTTTTGGACATGAAGAGATAAAGAAGCCATTGCAATTGCCGGAAATACTAGGCCCACTAAAGGCACAAAAATAGAGGGTAAGTTGAGATCTGTCATAGAATGGGTGCCTCGATTTAATATTTCTATCTATTAGAAAGAGAAAGATATCTTATGATATGATAAGTATATCTATCCTAAGTATATATCATAAACTGTATTATATCTATAATATTATTATATATAATAATATTATTTAATATTTATTTATAATAAATTGAATAAAAAAATTAATATTTAGAAATTAATATTTCTAATATTTATAAGTAGTTAATAAGTGCAAGGAATGTAGAACTAAATAAATTAAGTGTACCTATTTATCTTTCTACACGAATATGTATGATAATTCGCTTTATTAAAAAATTTTATTATTCTTCTCTCATCCTTATTTCTTTCTATCTTTCTAATCTAATAAGGAGTTTATTATGAAAATAAAAGATTTTATTAGGAGTTTGCGACTCTAACTAATTCGATCCATCCAACAAACGAAACGAGGATTCATAGTAAAAAATGGGGGTTATCGATAGATATAGAAAAAACTTCTATTCTCTATTTTATATTTATTTCTTTTTATTTTGATTTCGATATTTTTTTTTATTGTCTATATTAATACGTAAGAAGACCAGATAATTTTTTCCCTAATTCTAATTCCTCGGAGGGAGAAATTCACTTTTTTATCCTGTTGATAGAGGGTTCGTGATTACTAATCATGAATAGAGGTAGGATAAAAAAATAGATCTGGAGGAAAAAATAAAAAGTAATTACCCGAAACTTCTAACTCTTATTATAACTCTTATTACAAGTAGAACTTATGTCATCAAAGAAAACACCATTCTTTTTAGTTTTTTTTGATTACTATGAACTAAATACTTGTTCGCTACAAATAACTGAATTTAGTGCTATACTTTATTAATTTTTTGAATTTTGATTCAAGGGAAAGAAACCGTAGAGCTGAAATAACTCACTCAGAACACCTTTTAAAGGATTACGTGGTACAATTGGGTCAAATAAGCCTTTATGGAATAAATACTCAGCCGCTTGTGAACCATCGGGTACTGTCTTATTCAATGTTTGTTCAATTACTCTTTTACCCGCAAATGCAATGTAGGCATTAGGTTCAGAAACAATGACATCTCCCAACATACCAAAACTGGCTGTTACTCCACCAGTTGTAGGAGATGTAAGGATTGATACATACAATAATTTTTTATTTGATTGATAATTATATGAAGCAGAAGATATTTTAGCCATTTGCATCAAACTCAAACTTCCTTCTTGCATGCGCGCTCCTCCAGAAGCACACACAATAATGACAGGTAGAGATCGATTAGTAGCATACTCGATCAAACGCGTGATTTTCTCGCCTACTACGGATCCCATACTACCTCCCATGAACTGAAAATCCATAACTCCAATTGCTATTGGAATATCATTTAGTTGACCTATGCCTGTTTGAACAGCTTCAGTTAAACCTGTCTTTCTTTGATAAGAATCGATACGATCTCTATAGGGTTCCCCCCCTGAATGAAATTCAATGGGGTCCATAGAGACCATATCTTCATCCATAGGATCCCAAGTCCCCGGATCAATCGAAAGTTCGATCCTATTTGAACTGCTTATTTTCAAATGATATCCACACTGTTCACAAATATTCATTTTTGACCTCAAAAATTTTTTATAATTTAATCCATAACAATTTTCGCATTGAACCCATAAATGTCTGTATTTTTTATTTCTACCGAAATCATTAGATCTTCTTCTTATATTGAAATCACTGCCATTTTTACTAGTTCTTATACCAGAACTCCCACTTTCACTACCAGTTACATTTTCAGTACAAATGAAACTATAAATGTAACTGTCACTGTAATTGTCGGTACCACCCGAAATGGAACTATTAATACTGACTTCAAAACGAAGATAATTATCAATGCAACTATTAATGTTATTATTCCAACTAGATTGAGTATCATATATGTAATGATAATAGTAGTGATTGTTTCTCTTAGACCTACTATTTAAATAACTAGAAAAAAAACTTTCTAGTTTACTCAGAAAAGAACTATCATTGTCAATCTCAAAAATCTGATTTTCAATATCAAAACATACAGAAAAACTGTCACCATTACTATCCCTAACTAAAAAAGTGTCATTAGAGATCAAACTCCAAATATCCCTGATATCAAATAAATAATCAACATTTCTGAAACTATAACTGCCACTATCACTCCAACTAGGAATGTTTTTCTCCGTACCATTTAGAATGGGTTCTTCACTTCCACTGGTATGTCCAATAGCATCAAGACTATCCATTGATTTATTTAGTCCACACTTATGTTCTAACTTATCATTAGACAACATCGAATTGAACCACCATTTTTCCATAGAGTCTTCTTGCCCCCTATTTGATGAAAATACAATAGGTGAATAGTCATTCCATGAATAATCATTTTACTATTTTATTTCCTATCAGGAATTAAGCATATGAATCCAATCATTAGGATTGTTAACTAATAAGATAACAATAACGTAACAAGTGAGTATTGAAAGAAATGATTTTTTTGGGGGGGAGGGTCCAAAGTATCACTTCAATATATTGATAGAATTTTTTTCTCAATTAAAAAATATAAAAACAGGTTTCTCCCATGTCATGTACTACAAATTCTCATCGAAAAGAAAAATAGTTTTTTCTTCCTATAAATTATAAATAAAGAATTCGTTCTCGTATAATCTTGTATCGTATAATCAAAAAATAAGTTTCTATTCCGACATGGAAAGAAAAGACAATATACAGGATGGGGGGTAGAAAGAGCCCTTCTTTTGGCTTGATCTATAGCCTGAAACTACGGGATATAAAATGATCCAACAATCCCAAGATCCATAGGATTAATTATGGATCCAACAATAAACAATAGAAGTATTGAGTTATAGAAGTATTGAGTTGTTTAGTCTTCGATCTTATCTTGTATTTAGATCTTATGTATAGGAAAATAGGTAAGTAAATAAGTAAGGTCTGTACATATGAGAGATATATGCAAATACATAGTATAGAATGCTCATTCTTTATTTTATTCGGTTCGGCTCAATCCTTTTTTTTAGGAAAAGATTGGGCCGAGTTTAATTGCAATCAATTAGAAGAACAAACAGGAATTACTGAATTATGCACGCT